TGATCAATTACTCTTCGTGCTTTGAAAACAGACATACATACATATGTATGTTGAGCTAACACTTTTGCTTCTCTATCCGAATTTTCGTTCTTTATCATAAAAGAAAGTTCTCCCCTGCCAATGAATGATAAGTGCCTAGTTATAAAAGTAAGAATAAGTAGGAAAAGTCTAAGTCTTAGTATCTAAGTCTTAGTATACTATAAAAAGAAAATACTATACCTATACTCTTACTATAAGATATAAGATTAAGATAAAGACTCTTAAGTCTAAATACTAATTATAAATACTATATACTATACTATTAAGATAAGACTTTTAACATGAATACTTAGTAGAACGACTAACGACGAGATTTATTATCGTTTCTTGCATGTCTCACGAAAGTGAGAGTAGGTGCGAATTCTCCCAATTTGTGACCGACCATACGATCTGTTATATAAATAGGTAAATGTTCCTTTCCATTATGAATAGCGATTGTATGGCCAATCATTGTGGGTATAATGGTAGATGCCCGAGACCAAGTCACTATTATTTCTTTCTCCTCCCTCATGTTGAGTTTTTCAATTTTGCCCGATAAATGATTAGCTACAAAAGGATTTTTTTTTAGTGAACGTGTCACGGCTGATTACTCCTTTTTTTTACATTTTAAAAATTGGCATTCTATGTCCAATATCTCGATCTTAATCTGAAGTATGAAGGTAAGAATCAATACAATAATGATGAATGGAAAAAAGAGAAAATCCTTTAGCTAGATAAGGGAAGGGGCGGATGTAGCCAAGTGGATCAAGGCAGTGGATTGTGAATCCACCATGCGCGGGTTCAATTCCCGTCGTTCGCCCATCACATTATTTCCAATTCAAAAAATTCTATTTTCAATGTTCCTATTTACGGCGACGAAGAATAAAACTATCACTATATTTGTTCCTTTTCCTACTTCTTCTTCCAAGCGCAGGATAACCCCAAGGGGTTGTGGGTTTTTTTCTACCAATTGGGGCTCTCCCTTCACCGCCCCCGTGGGGATGGTCTACAGGGTTCATAACTACTCCTCTTACTACAGGACGCTTACCTAGCCAACACTTAGATCCGGCTCTACCCAAACTTTTTTGGTTCACCCCAACATTACCCACTTGTCCGACTGTTGCTAAGCAGTTTTTGGATATCAAACGGACCTCCCCAGATGGTAATCTTAATGTGGCCGATTTACCCTCTTTTGCAATCAATTTCGCTACAGCGCCTGCTGCTCTAGCTAATTGTCCACCCTTTCCAAGTGTGATTTCTATGTTATGTATGGCCGTGCCTAAGGGCATATCGGTTGAAGTAGATTCTTCTTTTTTATCAATCAAAACCCCTTCCCAAACTGTACAAGCTTCTTCCAAAGCATACGGCTTTCTAGATGTATATGATGATATCTAGACAGATGGATCTTATATGAATCGTATGATGAAGTACCACATGAGTGGATATATAGGAATCCAAATCTGCCGAATCACTCATGTTATGATCTTATACATCCTAGGTCTCCACGTTCCGTCATCTGGCTTATGTTCTTCATGTAGCATTCAGACCGAATGACTCTATGAAATTACGTCGATACTTCCACATATTACGGGTAACGTAGGAGACATCTCTATTTTTCCCCGGGGGGTCTTTCTAATTACCACTGCTTAGCTTTCAATTCGCCTCTGACCATCAAATGAAATGTGAATAACCCGTCCTCCTCTCTTTGAAACAAGGGGCGCTTCCGGTTCTGTGCGCGCTTCAAACAATTTTGTCTTCTCCATATTACCATATCTCTAGAGTCAATAATTTTATATGAGGAACTACTGAACTCAATCACTTGCTGCCGTTACTCAACAGTTTTCTGTTGAGGTCTATCCCGTAGAGGTACTCCGATTGGATCAGTGATCGATTTCTAGGTTTCGTCGTAAACCTAATTGGTTACTTCCAATTACGTAAATCAATAGTTCAAACCGCACTCAAAGGTAGGGCATTTCCCATTGATATAGGAACTTCTGTACCAGAAACAATGGTATCTCCAATTATAGCCCCTCTGGGATGTAAAATATATCTCTTCTCACCATCCCCATAGTGTATGAGACAAATGTATGCATTTCGATTAGGGTCGTATTCTATGGTTACGATTCTACCAGATATCTCTTTTTCATTCCGTCGAAAATCGATTTTACGGTATAGACGCTTATGACCTCCCCCTCTATGCCCTGCGGTAATGATCCCTCTGGCATTACGACCTTTACCACAACGATGCTGTCCATAGATCAAATTCTTTCGTGGATTGGATTTCACTTGACTGTCTACGGCTCCATTGCGTGTGCTCGGGGTAGAAGTTTTGTATAAATGTATTGCCGTGGTATTAAGTCTTTTGCTTTAAGTTCTTTTCTCTATAAGAGGTGGAATAGAATAACCCGGTTGAAGCGTAATGATCATACGTCTGTAATGCATTGTATGTCCCATAATGGGTCCCATCCTTCTACCCTTTCCCGGGAGTCGATGACTATTCATAGCTATTACCTTGACACCAAAGAAGAGTTCGACCCAATGCTTTATTTCTGTCCTAGTTGATCCCGATTCGACATTAGAAGTATATTGATTGTTCCCCAATAACCGAATACTTTTTTCTGTAAATACCGCATATTTGATTCCATCCATAAATCCATTTTATTCCCTATGAGTTCCAGTATCGATAAGAATTCTAGTTCTTACTGTTCATATGTTATGGTATGAATATACCATACCAATTCGTTATGTATGGATGATGAGATTCCATTGATACAGAGCCAATTCCAATAGACTTATTAAATGTTCCCATTGGCGTGCATCCAGCAGGAATTGAACCTACGAATTTGCCAATTATGAGTTGGGCGCTTTAACCATTCAGCCATGGATGCTTAACAGGGATCATCGTACATCGTAAATAACCAAATTCCAATTGAAATGAAATCTTTAGGAGGAATCAATGAAACGACATCAATTCAAATCCTGGATCTTCGAATTGAGAGAGATCAAGAATTCTCACTATTTCTTAGATTCATGGATAAAATTCGATTCAGTGGGATCTTTCACTCACATTTTTTTCCACCAAGAACGTTTTATGAAACTCTTTGACCCCCGAATTTGGAGTATCCTACTTTCACGTGATTCACAGGGTGCAACAAGCAATCGATATTTCACGATCAAAGGTGTAGTACTGCTTGTAGTAGTGGTCCTTATATCTCGTATTAACAATCGAAAGATGGTCGAAAGAAAAAATATCTATTTGATGGGGCTTCTTCCTATACCTATGAATTCCATTGGACCCAGAAATGAGACATTGGAAGAATCTTTTTGGTCTTCCAATAGAAATAGGTTGATTGTTTCGCTCCTGTATCTTCCAAAAGGGAAAAAGATTTCTGAGAGTTGTTTCATGGATCCGCAAGAGAGTACTTGGGTTCTCCCAATAAAGAAAAAGTGTATCATGCCTGAATCTAACCGGGGTTCGCGGTGGTGGAGGAACCGGATCGGAAAAAAGAGGGATTCTAGTTGTCAGATATCTAATGAAACCGTAGCTGGAATTGAGATCTCATTCAAAGAGAAAGATAGCAAATATCTGGAGTTTCATTTTTTATCCTATACGGATGATCCGATCCGCAAGGACCATGATTGGGAATTGTTTGATCGTCTTTCTCCGAGGAAGAAACGAAACATAATCAACTTGAATTCGGGACAGCTATTCGAAATCTTAGGGAAAGACTTGATTTCTTATCTCATGTCTGCTTTTCGTGAAAAAAGACCAATTGAGGGGGAGAGTTTCTTCAAACAACAAGGAGCTGGGGCAACTATGCAATCCAATGATATTGAGCATGTTTCCCATCTCTTCTCGAGAAACAAGTGGGGTATTTCTTTGCGAAATTGTGCTCAATTTCATATGTGGCAATTCCGCCAAGATCTCTTCGTTAGTTGGGGGAAGAATCAGCACGAATCGGATTTTTTGAGGAACGTCTCGAGAGAGAATTGGATTTGGTTAGACAATGTGTGGTTGGTAAACAAGGATCGGTTTTTTAGCAAGGTACGGAATGTATTGTCAAATATTCAATATGATTCCACAAGATCTATTTTCGTTCAAGTAACGGATTCTAGCCAATGGAAAGGATCTTCTTCTGATCAATCCAGAGATCATTTCGATTCCGTTAGAAATGAGGATTCAGAATATCACACATTGATCGATCAAACAGAGATTCAGCAACTAAAAGAGAGATCGATTCTTTGGGATCCTTCCTTTCTTCAAATGGAACGAACAGAGATAGAATCAGATCGATTCCCGAAATGCCTTTTTGGATCTTCCTCCATGTCCTGGCTATTCACGGAACCTGAGAAGCGGATGAATAATCATCTGCTTCCGGAAGAAATCGAAGAATTTCTTGGGAATCCTACAAGATCAATTCGTTCTTTTTTCTCTGACAGATGGTCAGAACTTCATCTGGGTTCGAATCCTACTGAGAGGTCCACTAGAGATCAGAAATTGTTGAAGAAAAAACAAGATGTTTCTTTTGTCCCTTCCAGGCGAGCGGAAAATAAAGAAATGGTTGATATATTCAAGATAATTACGTATTTACAAAATACCGTCTCAATTCATTCTTCGGAACCATATCACATCCCGGATCTGGTTCCAAAGGATGAACCGGATATGGACAGTTCCAATAAGATTTCATTCTTGAACAAAAATCCATTTTTTTATTTCTTTCATCTATTCCATGACCGGAACAAAGGGGGATACGCGTTACGCCACGATTTTTTTGAATCAGAAGAGAGATTCCCAGAAATGGCGGATCTATTCACTCTATCAATAACCGAGCCGGATCTGGTGTATCATAGGGGATTTGCCTTTTCTATTGATTCCTACGGGTTGGATCAAAAAAAATTATTGAATGAGGTATTCAACTCCAGAGATGAATCGAAAAAGAAATCCTTATTGGTTCTACCTCCTCTTTTTTATGAGGAGAATGAATCTTTTTCTCGAAGGATCAGAAAAAAATCGGTCCGGATCTACTGCGGGAATGATTTGGAAGATCCCAAACTAAAAACAGCGGTATTTGCTAGCAACAACATAATGGAGGCAGTCAATCAATATAGATTGATCCGAAATCTGATTCAAATCCAATATAGCACCTATGGGTACATAAGAAATGTATCGAATCGATTCTTTTTAATGAATAGATCCGATCGTAACTTCGAATATGGAATTCAAAGGGATCAAATAGGAAATGATACTCTGAATCATATAACTATAATGAAATATACGATCAACCAACATTTATCAAATTTCAAAAAGAGTCAGAAGAAATGGTTTGATCCTCTTATTTCTCGAACTGAGAGATCCATGAATCGGGATCCTGATGCATATAGATACAAATGGTCCAATGGGAGCAAGAATTTCCAGGAACATTTGGAACATTTCGTTTCTGAACAGAAGAATCCTTTTCAAGTAGTGCAAGTAGTGTTCGATCGATTACGTATTAATCAATATTCGATTGATTGGTCCGAGGCTATCGACAAAGAAGATTTGTCTAAGACACTTCGTTTCTTTTTGTCCAAGTCACTTCTCTTTTTGTCCAAGTCACTTCCCTTTTTGTCCAAGTTACTTC